AGAGTACGAAAAAGAACAAGAAAAAATCCGAATAAGAGTAAAAGAAACCTGGGATACCACTATATTTGCTCAAGTAACAAGGAGTTTGCTGTTAGTAACTCAGTCAATTCTTAGAAAACAAATTTTATTTCCTTTATTGATAATAGCAAAAAATATCGCCCGTGTATTATTATTCCAAAATCCTGAATGGTCTGCGGATTTTAAAGAGTGGAATAGAGAAATACATATTAAATGTACCTATAACGGTATTCAATTATCAGAAACAGAATTTCCTAAAAATTGGTTAACAGAAGGTATTCAGATAAAGATACTATTTCCTTTCTGTCTAAAACCTTGGCACAGATCTAGGATACATCTTTCTCGTCGAGATCAAATGAAACAGAAAGAAAAAGAACAAAAAAATGATGTTTGTTTTTTAACAGTTTGGGGACTGGAAACTGAACTTCCTTTTGGTTCTCCTCGAAAACGGCCTTCCTTTTTTCAACCTATTTTTAAAGAACTCAATAAAAAAATTAAAAAATTTAGAAATAAGTGTTTACAAGTTCTAAGAATTTTCAAAGAAAAACTCAAATTGTTTCTAAATGAAATGATTATTCAAAGTCTTCCATTTTTCTTTAAAAAGAAATCGAAAGAAAAAAATTCGATAATCAATAATCAGATTCAGATAAGTCATAAATCATCCACTCAAGCCCAATTCATGAACATGAATTCGACAAATTATTCCTATTCTGTGACAGAAAAAAAAATGAAAGATCTGGCTAATAGAACAAGGACAATCAGAAATCAAATAAAAAAAATGAAAAAAGACAAGAAAAAGAGAATAGAAGTAAATATTAGTTCTAACAAAACACGTTATGGCGTTAAAAGATTCGAATCACGCAAAAATATCGGTCAGATATTGAAAAGAAGAAATGCTCGGTTAATCTGTAAATCAAGTTATTTTTTCAAATTTTTTAGAGAAAAAATATATGTAGATCTATTTCTATATATTATTAATATTCCCAGAATTAATACACAACTTTTTCTTGAATCAACACAAAAAGTAATTGAAAGACCCATTTCCACTAATAAAACAAGTCAAGAACGGGTTGATACAACAAATGAAAAAAAAATTCAGTCTATTTCGACTATAAAAAACTCACTTTTCCTATTTAGTAGTAATATTAATAGGAATTCGAAGATTCATTCTGATTTATCTTTTTTGTCGCAAGCTTATGTATTTTACAAATTATCACAAGCAAAAATATATAACTTATATAAGTTAAAATCTACGTTAAGATCTGTCCTTCAATATCATGGAACATCTTTATTTCTTAAAAAAGAAATAAAAGATTATTTGGAAATACAAGGAATACCTCCTTACGAACTAAGGAGTAAGAAACTTCCAAATTTTGAAATGAATCAATGGAAAAAATGGTTAAAAAGTAATTATCAATACGATTTATCTGAGATAAAATGGTCTCGATTAGTACCAAAAAAATGGCGAAATAGAGTTAGAGTTAAGGTTGAAAATAAAAGTTTAAAAAAAAAAAAATGGAATTCATATTCATATGAAAAAGAACAATTAATTAATTACAAAAATGCCCAAAATTCTGAAGCCCATTTATTCTTATTATCAGATCAAAACGATAATTTCAAAAAAAACTATAGATATGATGTTTTATCATCTAAATTTCTTTATTATGAAGATAAGAAAAAGTCATATCCTTATGGATTACCATTCCAAGTAAATAAAAACGAAGGATTTTCTTATCCTTATAATTACAACATACATAAAGAAAAATTAGTTGATATGTGGTGGAGTATCCCTATCACTAATTATTTAGGAATAACAAATATTATGGATATAGAGAAAAATACAGATAGAAAATATTTGGATTGGAAAATTCTCCATTTTTCTCTTAGAAATAAAATGGACATTGGAGCCTGGGTCGATACCAGTACTAGCAATACAAAAAATACGAAGACTAAACCTAAGAATTATGAAATTGTTAATAAAATGGATAAGGAAGGTATTTCTTATTGCACAATTTATCAAGAAATCAACCGATCCCATCAAAAAAAAAACGTTTTTGATTGGATGGGAATGAACGAAGAAATACTAAATAATCCTATATCGAATCTAGAATTTTGGTTCTTCCCAGAATTTTTCTTACTTTATAATGCATATAAAATGAAACCTTGGATTATACCAATGGATTTCCTTTTTTCAAATTTGAATGTAAGTGAAAATTTGAGTGAAAATAAAAACATCAATAGAAAGAAAAAAAAGAATCCTTTTATACCATCAAATGAAAAAAAAATTCTTGAATTAGAGAATCGAAATCAAGACAAAAATGAATTCGTAGGACAAGGAGATCTTGTATTAGATGTCCAAAAGAACTCTGAATCTGTTCTTTCAAACCAACAAAACAATATTGAAGAAGGTTATATGGAATCAGATATAAAAAAACGTAGAAAGAAAAAACAAGACAAGAGTAATACAGAAACAGAATTATATTCCTTGCTAAAAAGGTATTTGCTTTTTCAATTGAAATGGAATGATTCTTTCAATCAAAAACTGATGGAAAATCTCAAAGTATATTCTTTCCTGTTTAAATTGATAAATCCAAGAGAAATTACTATATCCTCTATTGAAAGGAGAGAAATGAATCTGAATATAATGCGGATTCCGAAAGATTTAGCTCTTACAGAATTCATGAAAAGGGGGGTATTGATTATTGAACCGGTTCGTCTGTTTGTAAAGGGTGATGGACAATTTATTATGTATCAAACCATAAATATTTCATTGGTTCATAAGAGTAAACGCCAAAATAATCAAAAACGATACAATGAAAATGTTGCTAAAAAGAATTTGGCTGAATTGGTTCCAAGACATCAAAGGATGACGCAAAATCGAGACAAAAACAATTATGATTTGCTTGCTCCTGCAAATATTTTATCGCCTCGGTGTCGTAGAGAATTAAGAATTCTAATTTGTTTCAATTCAAGGAATAATAATGGTGTGGATAAAGAAAAAAAACCAGTATTTTGCAATGGGAATGGGGTAAAAAACTATAATCAATTTTTTGATGAAAGCAAAGGCTTTGATCGAGATAAAAATCAACTTATAAAATTAAAATTCTTTCTTTGGCCCAATTATCGAGTAGAAGATTTAGCTTGTATGAATCGTTATTGGTTTGATACTAATAACAGCAGTCGTTTTAGTATATTAAGAATACACATGTATCCACGATGAAAAATTCATTTATGATAATTCATCTTATATATTATATTCCTTATCATCTGGTAGATAAATAAACGCACATGCGCCTTGTCTTACATTCAATTCCAATACATGGTACTAATTCAATGACGTATCCATTATATCCATAAATGAATCAACATAATTTTCTTTATTTATTATCTTTGATAAAATGGATAAAATGAATGAAGAAAATAAAGAAATTCGGATTTCGGATTATTGTGTATACCAGATTAAAATAGTTGGTATTATTATTACTGATCGGGAAAATTCCATATCATATTTGATAAAAATAAAAAAGGAAGGTTAAGAATTTATGACAAAAAATTCATTCATATCTGTTATTTCGCATGAAGAAAACGAAGAAAACAGGGGGTCTGTTGAATTTCAAGTATTCTGTTTTACCAATAAGATACGGAGACTTACTTCACATTTGGAATTACACAAAAAAGACTATTCATCTCAAAGAGGTCTACGAAAAATTCTTGGAAAACGTCAACGATTACTGGCTTATTTGTCAAAAAAAAATCAAGTACGTTATAAAGAATTAATCAATGAATTGAACATTCGAAAGCTAAAAACACGCTAATTTGAAGAGTCGGTTTGAATTATTTGATTTATTAGATCTTGAATTTTGATGAACTTCTTTTTGTTTTCAGCAATTCATAGAAAAATGAATTCATGAAAGAATGAATCGGGGAAAAACCTATGACTGTACCAATTACAAGAAAAGACCTCATGATAGTCAATATGGGCCCTCACCACCCATCAATGCATGGCGTTCTCCGACTCATCGTTACTTTAGATGGTGAAGATGTTATTGACTGTGAACCAATATTGGGTTATTTACACAGAGGAATGGAAAAAATTGCGGAAAACCGAACAATTATACAATATCTGCCTTATGTAACACGTTGGGATTATTTAGCTACTATGTTCACAGAAGCAATAACTGTAAATGGACCAGAACAATTGGGAAATATTCAAGTACCTAAGAGGGCTAGCTATATCAGAGTAATTATGTTGGAGTTAAGTCGTATAGCTTCTCATTTGTTATGGCTTGGCCCTTTTATGGCAGATATTGGCGCCCAGACCCCCTTCTTCTATATTTTCAGAGAAAGAGAATTGGTATATGATTTATTCGAAGCTGCCACCGGTATGAGAATGATGCATAATTATTTTCGTATCGGAGGAGTAGCTGCCGATCTACCTTATGGATGGATAGATAAATGTTTAGATTTTTGTGATTATTTTTTAACAGGGATTGATGAATACCAAAAACTTATTACGCGAAATCCTATTTTTTTAGAACGCGTTGAGGGGGTGGGCGTTATTGGTGGAGAAGAAGCAATAAATTGGGGTTTATCAGGACCAATGCTACGAGCTTCCGGAATACAATGGGATCTTCGTAAAGTTGATCATTATGAGTCTTATGACGAATTTGATTGGGAAGTCCAATGGCAAAAAGAAGGAGATTCTTTAGCCCGTTATTTAATACGAATCGGCGAAATGGCGGAATCCATCAAAATTATTCAACAAGCTTTAGAAGGAATCCCAGGGGGTCCTTATGAAAATTTAGAAATCCGGCGCTTTAATAGGATAAAATATCCTGAATGGAATGATTTTGAATATCGATTCATTAGTAAAAAACCGTCTCCTGCTTTTGAATTGTCGAAACAAGAACTTTATGTGAGAGTCGAAGCCCCAAAGGGAGAATTGGGAATATTTTTGATAGGAGATCAAAGTGTTTTTCCGTGGAGATGGAAAATTCGCCCACCGGGTTTTATCAATTTGCAAATTCTTCCTCAGTTAGTTAAAAAAATGAAATTGGCTGATATTATGACGATATTAGGTAGCATAGATATCATTATGGGGGAAGTTGATCGTTGAAATGATAATTGATACAAGAGAAGTACAAACTATCAATTCTTTTTCCAGATTGGAATCCTTAAAAGAGATTTATGGGACTATATGGATGTTTGTCCCTATTGTGATTCTCGTATTGGGAATCACAATAGGTGTACTGGTGATTGTGTGGTTAGAAAGAGAAATATCCGCGAGTATACAACAACGTATTGGACCCGAATACGCCGGTCCGTTGGGAATTCTTCAAGCTCTAGCAGATGGGACAAAACTACTTTTTAAAGAGAATCTTCTTCCATCTAGAGGGGATATACGTTTATTTAGTATCGGGCCTTCTATAGCAGTCATATCAATTTTACTAAGTTATTCAGTAATTCCTTTTAGCTATCGCCTTGTTCTAGCCGATCTCAGTATTGGTGTTTTTTTATGGATCGCCATTTCAAGTATTGCTCCAATTGGACTTCTTATGTCAGGATATGGATCAAATAATAAATATTCTTTTTTAGGTGGTTTACGGGCTGCTGCCCAATCAATTAGTTATGAAATACCATTAACTCTATGCGTGTTATCAATATCTCTACGTGTGATTCGTTGAGACATAAGTCTTCCTCCATTTTATTTTAAGTTTTTACGAAGAATGAAATTTAAACGTAGTGAATAGATATCTTTATTTTTTTATTCACTGCTCGGGTTGATAAACTAAACCAGATAGTTAGATGAGTGAAAGAAAACGGCTTGGAAATTAGATTCGCCGTAAAAAATTTGAATCTCATTTCCCAGGTACAGGGGTTAAACGAAAATAAACATAAGCAGTCAAAACTGTTTACCCCAAGATTGATTAATTAGTCATCAGGGCTTGAAGCGGGTTGAAAAGATCAACTTTATGGAGTTTTTAGTATCTTTTCTATGAATTACCATAGAGATTGAGCAAAAATGAGTGGATGATTAGGAACACAAAAGTACACAAAGGATTCGTAATAGAGATTATGTAAGTTATCCGAAGAAATATTTATACATAAAAGAAATACTAAATTGGTGCTTTAAATTGGTAGAAATGATAAAGTAGTACTCCAAAAAATTCCGATCCAGAGTATGCTCCTATCCACCGATTAAGTGAATGACTATCAGGAACGAAGTAATCCTTTACTTTGTTTTAGTTTTATTTTAAGCCTAAATAAAAGAAATAAGAGGAACGCAAAAAATTTAAATACGTAATTGCACAAAAAAATATTCATGGAAATGCAATTTTTGTCACGTCATAAATGATGAATGAATGTTTCATTCTTTTTCGGAAGCGAAAATAAGAAGGTGAAATATTTTTTATTGGTAAATAGAGTATTTTATTTAAGGATTAAGTTATTACTCAAAAAAAAACTTGAAATTCTTAAACTTAAAGTAAAGAATGAGATCAATTCTGAAGCACTTTTTTTTTATAGTATAGCAGACAGAATTCCATTAGTCTAATTCAGGAACGTTCGATTAATTTTGACTTTATCGATTATCCAAACATATCAAGATTAAAGAATATCGAATAAGTCCTTAGATTTATTTATGGCTCTCGAGGAGCCGTATGAGGTGAAAATCTCATGTACGGTTCTGTAATAGCGATGATAAGAGTGATCTTTTTATCGACTATGATTATCTAACAGTTCAAGTACAGTCGATATAGTTGAGGCGCAGTCAAAATATGGTTTTTGGGGATGGAATTTGTGGCGGCAACCTATAGGGTTTATTGTGTTTATAATTTCTTCTCTAGCAGAATGCGAGAGATTGCCTTTTGATTTACCAGAAGCCGAAGAAGAATTAGTAGCAGGTTATCAAACTGAATATTCAGGTATAAAATTCGGTTTATTTTATGTTGCTTCCTATCTAAATCTACTAGTCTCTTCGTTATTTGTAACAGTTCTTTACTTGGGTGGTTGGAATCTCTCTATTCCATACATAGTCATTCCTGAATTTTTTGAAATAAACAAAGCGTATGGAGTCTTTGGAACGACAATTGGTGTTTTCATTACATTAGCTAAAACTTTTTTGTTCTTGTTCATTTCTATCGCAACAAGATGGACTTTACCTAGACTAAGAATGGACCAATTATTAAATCTTGGATGGAAATTTCTTTTACCTATTTCTTTAGGTAATCTATTATTAACAACTTCTTCCCAACTCCTTTCATTATAAATTCTATAAAATATAAAAAATCGAATATTTGATTCAAATATTCAAATTCAATTTATAGCTTGTAGCAAACAAGAGAAAGAAACAAAATCAAATTTTTTATTGATATTTATCATATGTTCCCTATGGTAACTGGGTTCATTAATTATGGTCAACAAACAGTACGGGCGGCAAGGTACATTGGTCAAGGTTTTATGATTACCCTATCCCACGCCAACCGTTTACCTGTAACTATTCAATACCCTTATGAAAAATTGATCACATCGGAGCGTTTTCGTGGTCGAATTCACTTTGAATTTGATAAATGCATTGCTTGTGAAGTATGTGTTCGTGTATGTCCTATAGATCTACCCGTTGTTGATTGGAAATTGGAAGCCGATATTCGCAAGAAACGATTGCTTAATTACAGTATTGATTTCGGAATCTGTATATTTTGTGGTAATTGTGTTGAGTATTGTCCAACAAATTGTTTATCAATGACTGAAGAATATGAGCTTTCTACTTATGATCGTCACGAATTAAATTATAATCAAATTGCTCTGGGTCGTTTACCAATATCAATAACGGATGATTACACAATTCGAACAATTTTGAATTCTCCTCAAACAAAAGAGAAATCTCGTGATTGAAGAACAATTCCCAAGTACTAAGCTTCTTTTTTTGAATTTTAATTGAAATTCAAAAAATTTATTCTTGGTTACTAACTAAAAATCTCGACTATTCACTATTCTATTGGTTGATGAAAATCGCAACTTAATTTGTTTTGTATTGATATTTACTATAATGATTGCAAATAGTTTCGAACTATCCTTCCCTTCCGATAAAAAAGAATATGATGGGTCTAATAACTTTACCTACAGCAAGTAGTACACATTAGGATTTACCAATTAAGAACACATGAACCTCCTTTTTCCTGTTCAAGTCAATAAGATCATGAAAAATTCCGATTTTTTTATCTCTTATTTTACATATAATGGATTTACCTGGACCAATACATGATTTTCTTTTAGTCTTTCTGGGGTCAGGTCTTATATTAGGGGGTCTAGGAGTGGTATTTTTTACCAATACTATTTTTTCTGCCTTTTCGCTGGGATTGGTTCTTGTTTGTATATCTTTATTCTATATTCTAGCAAACTCTCATTTTGTAGCTTCTGCGCAACTCCTTATTTATGTGGGAGCTATAAATATTTTAATAATATTTGCTGTAATGTTCATGAATGAGCCAGAATATGACAAAGATTTTAATCTTTGTACTGTTGGGGACGGGGCTACTTCGTTGGTTTGTACAAGTCTTTTTATTTCATTAATTAATACTATTCTAAATACATCATGGTATGGGATTATTTGGACTACAAGATCAAACCAGATTCTAGAACAAGATTTGATAAATAATAGTCAACAAATAGGAATTCATTTATCAACAGATTTTTTTCTTCCATTTGAACTAATTTCAATAATTCTTTTAGTTGCTTTAATAGGTGCAATTGCTGTGGCTCGTCAATGAGTTATTTTTTAAACTATAAATTAAAAGAAAAATTCGATTTTATCATATTCATTTCCATTCAATTCTATTTGAATTGATGTATAAAATGAAAATACTTTCCTATTTTTTTGCTCTTAATTTATTCGATTCTAACTTGTTATATTCTAGTCAATCAAATCGGTTTAACTGTTGTTCATATTGAAATGAATCGAGATTGATAAGGAGTTGGTCAATGATGCTTGAACATGTACTTGTTTTGAGTGCCTATTTATTTTCTATGGGGATTTATGGATTAATCACGAGTCGAAATTTAGTTCGGGCTCTTATGTGTCTTGAACTTATATTGAATGCGGTTAATCTCAATTTTGTAACATTTTCTGATTTTTTTGATAGTCGCCAATTAAAAGGAAATATTTTCTCCATTTTTGTTATAGCTATTGCAGCCGCTGAAGCAGCTATTGGACCGGCTATTGTTTCTTCAATTTATCGTAACAGAAAATCCACTCGTATCAATCAATCAAATTTATTGAATAAGTAGTATTTTTTTTTTTATTCTATTATATTTTATATTACCTATTTTATATTACCTATATTATTATATTAGAATTATAGAAATTGAAATTTGAATAGTCATCAAATTAATTCAAATTAGGTTACTAGGTACAGCACCTTAAGCTATAATCATACTGTCAAAAATGGAATAAATCAAAGTATTTTGGACCTCTTTTATATTCTCTAGTTATTTTCTAATAATTCTAATAAGCCGATCCAATCCAGAAGTCGGTTGATTCGACAAATTCTGGTAAATCATTGATTCGTCTGGTATTTTAATATATGGTTCATTTACTTTACTAGAACTAGATCGAAAATTAATGAAGTTAAAAAAAATTATAGATACAATGTCACATTCAGTAAAGATTTATGATACATGTATAGGGTGTACTCAATGTGTCCGAGCTTGTCCCACAGATGTATTAGAAATGATACCTTGGGATGGATGTAAGGCTAAACAAATAGCTTCTGCTCCAAGAACAGAGGACTGTGTCGGTTGTAAGAGATGTGAATCCGCTTGTCCAACAGATTTTTTAAGTGTTCGGGTTTATTTATGGCATGAAACAACTCGCAGTATGGGTCTAGCTTATTGATAGATACGTTCCAGAAAACTCCACTTGAATCCATTTATTCTATTTGGATTTTTTTTTACCGACAAAACCCCGTACCCGAAAAGAAAAATT